TGAATGTTCATGCTAAGAGAAGAGCGGATCCAATACCAAGACGACTTCAGTGCTTATTTCGTTTCCTCTTTTCTTTTTTTTTTTTTACTTGTTTATGAATAATTAATAAAGGTATATACGTAAAATACAATCTATTTCTTTCAAATACCCCACTATAAATATATCACGATCTTGTTTTATAATACCTCGGGAGCTAATGAGACTATTTTAGTCAAATTTAACTGTCTCAACTCCCGCGCCAAAAATTCGAGTTCCTTACAGAAGATCTTGTTTTAAAGTCAAGTGCAAGTTCCTTAGTTAGAGTGAATAGGAACTGGAAACTCTACTAGGTCTAGGGCATAGGGCATGAAGCTTTGGCTCAGTACAGTAGCATTTGACTTTGGGAAAGAGAATCGCCTTGCTTTGGCATGCCAGAAGCATTTCGCTGTGGTTCAAGATCTTTGATTGAGTAGATCCCGGGACAAAGGGAGTTGAAGTGACCCGAGAGATCGGGGGATCGAATTTCTTATAGAAAGATGAGTTTAATTAGTGAACAGGGAAAAATCTTATCTAGACGAGTGAATAGATTGACCTTGAAACAACAACGATTAATTACTATTGCTATAAAACAGGCTCGTATTTTCTCTTTGTTACCCTTTCTGAATAATGAGAAAGAGTTTGAAAGAGCCGAGTCGACTCCTAGAACTACTGGTCTTAGAACCAGAAATAAATAGGCTTACTCTTTCTTCACTTGAATCATAATTTGAATCCGAACTCAAAGACAGATTAGTGTTTTTCCGAGAATCCAGATTTGATTATCGTGTCGTAAGAAAAAAAACGAATCGAAAAGAGTCTGTTTTCAGGACCCACGGGGCGGTAATATCAAACAAGTCTTTTAATGCCCAAAGAGAAAGCCTTCTCGAGCGCTTTTGGAGACAGATAAGACTTTGGCAATTGGCTTTACCGAAGAATAGCCCTAGTCTGATGGTGAGGTAGGATCCACAGAGGTCGAAGCCAATGGAATGGGAGTCAGAGGGGAGTCTTGGTAGCGAGTCTAAGAGCAAGCCAAGCCTTTTAAGTAAACAATTTCTTCCTTTGGTGACACGGCCTTCGGTGAGGAATCATTGTCACAAGGCGTAAGAAAGAGTCAGATAAGACCATATAACCAGAATTCGATTACACACGAGCTGCATCTCATGCGATCGGACGAGGGGGAGTTGAGAATAGACTCATAGACCAGCGCTAGAAGCCTTCGCGTACCCAACACCAACGTACAAGACAGATGCCGAGGCAAGAAGCAAAGCCCCTTCTGATCTAGCAATTCGAACTGAGCTAGCCACTCATTTAAGCATTCCATTTCGGTCCCTTACTGGTGCGCAGCGTTAGCTACAGGAAATATTCATTCAATTGAGGCTCGTAACGAGAACGAAAGACCGATCCAGATTCACCTCACCCTTGACCGTAGAGCGAGGGGTTATTCCCCGGATAGGCCGACATCTATCATCCTCTGACTATCTTGTATTTATATACCTTTCCTATCAGTAAGCGAGGAATGGCAAGCGCACCAAGAGTATTCCATACGGGGTTTGACCCTGCCTTAAGTAAGGATGTCGAGATGGATGATTCTTTTTCTTCTTTAGATTCTTGCGCAGCAGCAGTGTCCGGGTTTCCCCACACCCCTGCCTCTTTGGAGGGCAGTTCTATTTAATTCAGGCAAGGGTCAAGTAGAGCAGACAAGGGATAGGTATTAAATCACGACTTGAAATGAATGAGAGGTAAAAAGCACAATACGGAAGGAGAGCGATTCAATTACGAGACCAAAATAGTACGAAGGATCGGGCTAGGTCAATTGCAGAAAAAAAAGAGTAAGCTTTTTAGGAGTCTTTCCTAGTTACATTGCTACTTGAAGGCAGTGGAAGAAAGAACCCTATTCCTTTTATGTATTTACGTATAGAGAAAGGCTTAGCCTAATATTGATATCGGGTTATCATTTCTGTCTCCTTGTTTGGTTGTGAACCAATCCCAGTCCCTTTGAGGGAGGAGTTTCTATAGTACCAGTTCTGTTACTTCGCCTTCTCCCGTGTGATAAAATCTTAACAAGTCCTATAGCAAGCATATCGTATTTGTTTGCAGTACAAGCTTATCCAGTTGTACTTCTTCGCCCTGGGAGCGAGTTCGAGCTCTGTTCCATCCATTGCAGCTTCCCTTCGATTCGTAATTCCTTCTCATTGCAAGAAAGTTCAAATTCCCTTTCCGCTCCTGAGTGTGGGGGTCGATCTTTCATTCGTCAAAGTAAAAGCGGCAGCACAAGTAGATGCAACCGTATTCAAATGAGGCTGCCATCCCGGGCGGGGAAGGAATGATTTTCATCACCAGTATAGGTAGGTAGTTTTTAGGAATCATACGCTTACACAGACGTCGAAAGAACTTAAGTTCTTTCAGTTTTTCTGCCTAAGGACGCTGGGTTTCTTTTTCTAGGGAAGGCCTTTGGGGACTGAATCTTAATCTTAATAATAACGGGGCGACTACTCTATCTTCGAATGCAGAACATATCAGATTAAGTTAGCCAAGCCCAAGAGCTGAACGAGTACGGTATCGAGAAAGGGAAGTTCCCTCCCCGGGGAGAACGAACTACTTTGAATCGAGAACATTCACCGGCGAGGGAAGCTCAAAGAAGAAGAGCATTGGCTAGGGAAATCGCCCCAATGCGCGTAATAGAGAAGACGGTTGCTTGGCTTACTTGAATCTGCGTTGGAGATTGCCTACCTGTCTAGTTAGCTTGAAAGCCTAACGCAAGTGGCTTTCTAGGTACCCCCAGATCTACTAGTTATCGCCTTTGAGCTGGAAAAAGCATTCTATCAGCAGCGGACAATCCGTTGTCGGAAATCCGCTTTTTGATTGAGAAAAATCTAAACCCCTTGGTCGAGCTCAAAACCATCGACCCTTGCTTCCCTCCTAGTCCATTAAGGCTCTGTCCATCTGAGGAGGAAGGAGCTAAGACCGGTAATTATGCATCCACTTTCCAGCCGGTTGACGATGTGGCATTTTTTCCTAAACCTTCACTTCAGTCTTGTCAAAAGCAAAAGGAATTATGTCAGGGCCTTAAGCCCCCACCCAAGGGAGCGTCCCCCGTATTCCCGACATGCTATGGTACCCCGGGGCCGTCTCGCGAAGATCTTCGATTCGAACCACTCTCTCTTAGACTATGAACCACGTTTTCGCTATCGCAAGAATATAGCGATCGAAGAGCTATGGCTCAGCTGCTTCGCGTATTACACCGTATTGCCCGAAGAGGGCATGCTGCAAGAGCGTAGGAGGCGTGCCCGAAGGGCAGCGGCAGCAGTGTGGTTCCAGATGCCGTCGCTAGATTGAGATCTGCGGCGGGTACTTTGACTGCCTTGTATCAGGTGAAGAGAGGGGGGTGGTAGGCTTAGTAGGGCTCGAACCTACAATATCACCGTTATGAGCGGTACGTTTCAACCAATTAAACTATAAGCCCCTACGAATCTCTACATGCAATTCGCTCACTTCGGGAAGGAAAGAGGAGGCCTTTGCTCTATCTGCTTCTTCCTCTTCCCAGGAATGAACAATTGGATTCAAAAATTTCTTTATTTATATTGTTTTTTATTATTGTTTATAGATAGATATAGAATATTATATCTATTATATTATTAGAATTCATTATAAAAAAAATCTAATTTAAACAAGCGGCCCTTTCGCCACTCAAACAGCCGGTACGCTTTCCGGCTCGCAACGGGCGGGGGCTCTCTATTTGCTTGCAATGCCGGGTGTTCACCTTTAGTTAGAAGTAGAAGTAGAGGGCGCCGTTTGCCCCACACTTCAGAAAAAGTCAAAAAGTATGGATGAAGTAAGAAAAAGTACATAAGGAATGAGAAAGAAAAACTTGGTTACGGGAACCGAAGGTTAGGCCGACTACTTTAGTAGAGCTACACCTAAAAAAGTTTCTTCCTGCCCCTTCCCCTTTCTGTCAATGTTGCCAATTCCCAGAAGACTAATGACCCTAGTGTATACAGTTGTCCAACTACTTTCTTCCTCCGGCTTCTTTAGCCACTTCCCCATCTGTCGTATTCAGGAAAGCTTGCTTCGTGGCGGAGCATTTAGCAATGCCAGCAGCCTGGTGAGGGCTGACTGTCTGAGGACGGGTTAAGGCAGGGCCTGCTGGGCTTCCTTCTCATGAGATTGGGTGAGGGAATCGGAAAGGGGCTCATAAACCGGGCGGGCGGGCTTTTGGGCAGACGGTTAAGGGTAGGAGAAGTGCTCATATAGAAATGCCCAGCAGCATCACGCCACCCATAGTCGAAAAAGAAGTGACTCTTAGCTCAATGCTAAGTTGCGTCTCTGTTAAGATGCATGGGTCATAAATGAAAGCACTCAAGATCTAGGAATGAAAAAACAGGCGCAATCTAATAACCACGTAGAGACTCTCTTTCGAAAGTGAGAGCACCACCGGCTTGTTTGAAGAAGGAAAGATCACTCCTAAATGCAGCCGTGATCTTATTATACGATATCACCAGAGGCACCTTGGTACTTCCATCCGCCAATCAAGGCTAGTGGAGCGAAGGGAGCCAAAAAAGGTGAGCGCCCCTACGCGAGCCTTATTGAAAAGGCCTCTTACTATAGAAAGGGTGTTAGCGCTTTACTAATAAGATAGAAAGGGTCGATGGTTTTGAGCTCGACCAAGGGGAGAGGAAGGCAGAGGAAATTCTTTCAGATGTTATACAGTTAGTAATTTACATCCATCAAGTAGTGCGGACCAGTCTTAATTCAAGGTTTCGTCCGCGTCTTCAAACCTCTTATACCCGGCAATAGAAATTGCATTCTTTTTCTTTTTTGGGAAGGACTACACACCCTCCCTTTCTTTAGATTCACTGAGACGGAATCAAGCTCGCAGCTATTGCCTCAGCTGTGGCACTGACTGAATGTAGTTCTTTTCAAGAATGATGTTTCAATCAAGCTATAACGGACCAGAACATTGAATCCAACCATCATCATCTAAAGAAAGAGAAAGAACCCCAAAAGTTCAAAGAATCGCTTCCTGGTGGGATACAAACGAGTCTTCCGACCAAGCCCATGTCTATGTGAAGAGCTTGTTACAAACGTTCACACTCAAATCCCCCTGAAGATTGGAAAGAATCCCTCAGCGAGGAAATAGAGTTGTAGCAGCAGTGTCTCCACTATTTAGAAGTCCCAACCAAGTCAAAGAGTCCGGTCCGAAGACCGGCAACTAGTCTTGATGCCCTGAGAGAAGGAATTTAACTGCAAATTCTAGTAAAGATAGACACGAGCATAGGCTATTACTGTTGCTGTTGGAGAATCCCCGGCTATTGAATCTAGGACTGATTGCCCATTTCCAAAACAAGAAGGAGCGAAGCAGCTCGACTGAAAGGAGAGGGTCGATGGTTTTGACCTTCCTCTCCCGTTGGTCGAGCGTCTTCAAACCATTGTTCTACAGTGTCATTGTATAGAATTACTGTCTTGTTTTCCACATCGTTATTTCCTCCATTGATATACAAAATTTTCTGCCCATTTCGTCTTTTTGGTCTCATTTAACATATATTATTATATAAAAAAAAATGAGTATTTTTCGGTAAGAGGGGTTTTAGAAAGAAGCAGATGATTCAACACACCTTAGTCGGGGATTTAAGGCATGTTTAAGGGGGGGCAATCTTGGGGACAAAAGCAAGGGAAGGACTAGATCTGGCCGCGTCTCACCCGGGTGGCAGCCCCGTGATCAAGTAAGCATTTGGCCAATAATGATGCACCACGAAGCCATAAAAAGGGTGGGGAGCAGCGGTCGTAACTCTACCAAGCAGGGCGGTGTCGAGGGAAAGATACCCTCAAAAAAAGCTCCCAAGGTGCTGGTTGGAAGTTGTGACGCTGAAAGAGGCCCCCGATAAGATAGCTTACCAGTTGACTTCTTCGGGGGTTTGGATCAGAGAAAAGGCAGTTTAAGACAAAGAAGAGAAAAAAACATAAAAAACATATAGAATAATAGTGAGCGCTCGCTCTTTCTTTATGGGGCACATCGACTACTATTCCTTCTGAAAAGAAAGTAAGTATAGGTACTTACTTCTTACCTAAGAATGATTTTTCTAGCGGGGAATCGCAAAAAGAGCTTCTTAGGTTTCTATTCAAAATCTCGTGCATAAAAGACTCTCTCTATTTTGAGAAAATCCAATTCTCTCCTTAACTTGAACGTAACTCGATTTAAACCTGGGAGAACTTTCCTCTTTTTATCCTTGAATCTTTCTATTTGGCCTGAAAGGGGTTCTTATATAAAGAAGGTGTACATTTGAGTCCTAACCAGACCCCGTGTACGGGTACGGATAGAGAAGGAAAGTAGATTTCTCCAAGAGTCTAGCTAACCCAGGATCAATCGTGAAGAGGTTTTTCTTATTCAGTAGAAGATTCGGATAGTGATCCGTACCCCTCTCCTTCTTCCCATAGAAAGCTTTTTCTATGAAAGCAATTAAAAGTTTACTGAGCTTTAAAAGAATAGGCTCCTTGAGTTATGCTACTGGACTTTAGGCATCTCTTCTTTATATGAACATTCACCTCCGAAGCGGAGAAGCTTAAGATGGATATCGGACTCTGGGATTAGTGTAGCGACTAGTCTCCAGGTCTCTCGGGGTAGGGCTTAGCTAAGCCTTGCGTCATTCCGGTCTCGTTGATTTGGTTCTCTCAGTGGTGTCGTATAAATAGGAGGCATTGTGCGTTCTGTTCGTTCAGGCGCGTAATGCAAGAACGAGTAGGATATCTGCTCTGTAGCGTGGCTGGCTATACCGGAAATGTTTCCTGCTCGCTGGTGCGCGGCCCCCATCCGCCCCATTCCTTCGGGAAAAACCTATGGAATTTCTTCCTATCTGGAGAAATGTGAGGGCGATCTCTGTCTTGATCCCAGGAAGTTAGAATGAGGATGTCCCTGGCGAACTCAATCGGGCATTCTGTGGCTAGGGTGCGACCAAGGAAGACGATCTCATCTGCGGGAAGCCGGAGGGGAGGGATCCTCGAAGTGATCCCAAGCGGCTTAGCTACCCGTCCTTAGTAATAGGCATGCGGATCTCCTCTTATAAAGAGGCTTTTTGCGTAACACACGGGATTCGACCTGACCTAGGAGCTTCTGAGCAACACTGCCCTAGGCGGATAGGGCCACGAAGGGAAAAACGACTTGAACTTGAGGATCACAACGAACTATATGCTTACCCGGTGGATGCGCGTCTTGGGCTCTTTGACCTCTAACTAGAAATATCCTAAGAGAGGAAAGCAACTCTTATGCCCTTCTTTCTCCCATGTCTTTCTTTGTTGGCCTAACCCAACCCAAAGAAGTCTCTCTTCATTAAAGGGTCAAAGAATGAACCAAAGAAAATGAAATGGAAAGTTACGGATAATCAAAAATGGAATGAGAAACAAGTAGTTTGAGAAAATAAAAAAGAATCTGAATAGTATAGAAAATGAAGACAAGAAAGAATGTTTAAAACTTTTATGTGATATATGTTGTAATGATCTAATCAGACGTGGTAATCTAATTAATGAAAGAAAAAATATCCTTCGTCAAAACCATCGACCCTCATCTTCCTATTTATAAGCCACAGCTTACTTCGACGTTTTCAATTTCCCATAGAATCTCCGGGCCACTATAGTTTTGTTTTTTTATCTTCTTTGTCTGAAAATAGGTTTGATTTGCTTCACCTATGAGAATTTCTACCAATTCTTCTTTTATTCATCAAAGCTCATCCTAATCTCCGCCGAGCTCAAAACCATCGACCCTTAGCCCTGTCCTATCATCTGTATAATGGAGTTCCTCATTTATTGACGGGATTTCTCTTTCGAAGAAAAAGATTGAAATGACTGTTAAAAATTTCACCTGAGATTTAAACAAAAAATGTTTCTTATGAAATCTTTATTATGATGGCTCTCTTCTTTAAAGCTTATGCCGTAGAAGCTGACATCAGGCTATTGGCCTTTTATCTGCATCTTCCCGACCGGAAGGGGTTCGTTTTGTTTGGGATGAACTCGCAAAGACTCGACTTTCTCAGTGGAACTCAAAAAGAAGTTTGAGCTCTTTTGGCTTACTTTTAGCCACGCGGGGCGGCTATCCGCATGTGTCCCAAAGTGACGTCCATTTTTTGGTAATGGGTATACTCGAGAGAAAAGGTTTGGAATTCGACCTCCCCCCTTATACGCTCTAAAAAGGGGTCATGAAACTCCTTTTTTGTTTAGGATCCCCTTTCTACATTCAATTATTTATTGAGCCTGGTGTGGAATCACCTTCATTACACATTCATTCTTGGTCTGGCTGCTGGTCTAGCGAGCCTTCCTAGCCGCCTAGAGTGCAGCCTGCCTGCTAAAGACCGTAACGTAAGTAACTCAGTGCTCCATACGGGGGAAATGAAAGCAGAATTCGTTCGGATCCTCCCACATGTTCAATCTTTTTTTAGCGGTTTCCCCAGAGATCTTTATCATTAATGCAACCTTCATTTTACTCATTCATGGAGTTGTATTTAGTACATCTAAGAAATATGATTATCCACCGTTAGTAAGTAATGTGGGTTGGCTTGGATTACTTAGTGTTGCGCGCCTAGGAGGGCAGCGCGGTTTGGAATGGGGAGGAGCTATTATCGTCCAGTTCCCTAACCTAATGCGGCACCAGGGTTGGACCGCAGGGAACCGTAGCATGGGGGGACGTCTAATCCTTTTGCCGCCGCAAGGCTGGCTAATCGTACGCAGCAGGCTCGAAGACCCCTGGTTCTGGAAGGCACATGAGTCCGAACGCTATGTTGAATGTGCGACCGACATTACACTATGTAAGTACCTGTGCAGGTGAGGCGTCGGTCGGTCCTAGAAACGGCGGCAGCGGCGCGAGAAGTTAACGACCGGACGTGCTGCAACCTAGGGATCACCAGGCAGCTCTTTCGCTCTATAGGGATCGGGGGGGCATAGCACAATTCTTCTTGGAGGAGGGTTGTTTGCCCGGGTGACTGATCCTGCCATAATTGACTCCTACCTATAGCTATAGCACCGGCAACCGAAGTCGAGCATACATAGGACGATCTTCATGCGTGAATAGCCGGGAGGAAAGAAAGGGCGGTAGATGATAATGAGAAAGGGCGCCGCGTCTGAACGGGCGGGCGGAATGGATGAGCGAAAGGTGTCATGCCATGGAGTGGGGAATATCCCGAGTCTCATGTAAGAAAACTAAATGCACCTCGAGGTGCTGCCGAGGAACTGAGGGACCTTCTCGAGCACAGGATAGGTAATTGAGAGATAGAGCTAGCCTCTTCGTTATGGGGAATCAAGGCTCCGGGCCGAATCGACCTTACCCACGGCACCTGGCTTTCTCCGGCGCATATTAGCTTAGCTACGCTTACGCTTAATAGGCCGCTTTGGCTTCCTCTCTGGCAGCCACTTTCCTTACCTTACCCCCGCTACACTCTTACTCCAAGCTAGGCCTGCTGAGCAAGATGCATTTCGATTTCCTCTTCTGTGGACGCACCGGAGTATGACCGGGGACGGGAAGAGAAAGACTTTTTCTCCGGCGAGCTTTCTCTCGTAAAGCCAAAGACGCCCCAAGACAAGGTACAACTGTTGGGAAGGGGACATGATCAATAGAACCCGGCTGGATCCGGGCTGGGATAGTGGTGCCCATTCTTAACCAGCTCCGAAAGGGTTCGGCTCATGCTGGAGAGAGCATCCCCACTTAGTGATCGGTCCGCTAGTTCACGCAAATCCGAAGAAGTTATCACGGACGAGCCACATGCAGGGAAACTTGCACGTGTGGTTCTGGCCGGGCTTTCCTGAGGTATCTAATAACCTTGCTTCTGCTCGCCGCTGGCGCACCTCTCCTAACTATTGCCCATTTATTTTGGAATAATTTTTTTAGGAGGGACAATTTTACATATTTCTGCCAAATCCTTCTATTATTAAGTACGGCTGGTACCATTTCGATGTGTTTCGATTCTTCCGAACAAGAGAGGTTTGATGCTTTTGAATTCATTGTATTAATTCCACTTCCTACTCGCAGTATGCTCTTTATGATCTCGGCTTATGATTCAATTGCCATGTATTTAGCTATTGAGCCTCAAAGTTTATGTTTTTATGTGATCGCAGCATCAAAAAGAAAGTCTGAATTTTCCACGGAAGCCGGCTCGAAATATTTGATCTTAGGTGCATTTCCCTCTGGAATATTATTGTTTGGGTACGACCGGACAACTGCCGATATCTATTAATATCTTTTTTTAGAATGTTGTTGTTAAATTAAATATATATATCTATATCCTAAACTATCGGATCGGGTATTACTTAGATGTGTGAAACTTATCATACCTCATAGGTTGTGATATTGATCTTACGGGGAGAACGAAATCAAAGAATATATAGACTTGTAGAGACCCTCTATGTAGTTGTCTATCTAGGGCGATCGATCTACATCTTTCCCCATAACCCTGGGGCTGTGTCTCGATCTCCTATGTGCGAAATCTAAGGGACTAGTTCCTACTCAAAACCATCGACCCTTGGTCTAATTCCACGCGCCTTATTTATGACGAAAGGGGAGTCGGCGTGGCGTAAAGTGAAGATTGGGGGAGTAGAGAAAATTCCCTTCTGGGGTATTCCGAAGGTGTAACCTAGGCAACGAAAAAGGGGCCCGATACTTCAACTAGAGGAGCGACCAGTTGGTTCACCAAACCCCGACCCAGCGTCACACGTTCTCCAGATCCGAAGGGATCCAGTGCCCAACTACCGACTCCTCTCGGAATTGCGTTATCGGAGCCGAGCCAGGAATGGCCGTTAGTGGACGCCCACCACTTTTCACGGTTAGAGAGGCCCTCTTTAATACATTAAGAAAAGATGTTCACAGGGGCCAGAAAGACTCGGTCATAGGAATTTAGACCACCTACGTGCTGGTAAACGAAAACCACCTCGACCAAATCAGAGTAAAAAACAATGTCAAATCAGGGCCCTTGAAAGAATTCACACGCGGCCACCAGCCTTCCCAAAATAAGGGAAGATCTGCTGCTTACTGCTCACGAAAACATCCGACCTATACTATAGTAAAGTCGTTCGCCTATCTTTCCAGCGCCAGTCCCTTCCTCTCCCCTTGGTCGAGCTCAAAACCATTGACCCTTGAATAAATGCAGATTGGTTAGGGCTGATGATTTTACCTATAATGGAGCTTAATCGGTTCGCAAGAAGTTTAGTGATGACCTTGTTGATGAAGCGAATTGTTGAAGAGTGAAAGTGGCCGAAAAGCTTCTACAGCTAAAGGTCGGGTCTATTTTGTGTACGAATTGACCACACACAAGATGAGGGCCGTCCCCTATATTATTCTCCCTGCATTCCTCGATCCGTTTGGTGATGACCAGCTACCCAGTCCGATTTCTAGTACATTTGTAGGGGGAACTTGGTGAAGCAAGAAAGAGAGAGTTTTGTGGCTAGATCTAGTGCTGAGACAGAAAACAGGAATTCCTGAGCCCAAGAGTTAAGAAAATTCAAGAATGAAAGTTATCGTCCTGGCGCTAGAATCATAAAAAAAGGTGTATTCCAAGTCCAGGTGATGTCCGGTATCCAGGATGAGTCTCACAGTCCCCACAGCCTCCACCCGTGAACGCATCCCCTTTACCGTGAGGATGCTTTGTTAAACCCCTTACTAGAAGTCTGCTTGTAGGAAAACCCTGCTTGGTCAATGTCTGGCCTCGATAAAGCACTACTTTAAATGATCGGACAGAGGAAACTAGGCAAGAAAGCAAAGAAGAGATTAGTCTTGCAAGCCTTAACAGAAGACCAATACAATAGTCCTCGGCTTTGAAAGCGGATTGACCCTGCGCATAGCTCAAAGAAAGGGTTTCTCTGCAGGGGTCATGGGAAGAAACCTTCTGTGATCCCTTGATTCTTGCCAGTCATTGAGATGGGGAAAGAGAATCCATCGAGACTCCGTGAAACTCTGAGTAGTAATAGCAGAATCAATCCCGCAAGCGGGGGCCTTCCCTGATGGGGAAGCACACAACTCACTAAATGAATGAAAAGTGCCAAATCGTCATTTGAGGAAGTTTAATTTGATAACTGCCATCTTTCACAATGGTGTCGAAATTGATCGAAAACCAGTGTATGCAGCTTTCTGAGAAGAGCTGCTCGCTCTCCCTCTTGGTGAAGAAGGTGCTAGCGAAGTTAATTAGCATCGGTTGACTCTATTGCTAAGGGAAGGAGCTGTGAGGTATTACCTGTTGGTTGAGGAAGAGAAGTAGAAAAATCCTATGCCCCCTTGGTCGAGCTCAAAACCATCGACCCTTGCCTTGAACAGAAGCTCAAGTGCACGAAGACCCTCTGCCTTAAGCAAGTGCTATCACTTAATAAAATATCCAGGTAATTCTTCAAGACTACCACCTTCTCTTCGGGCATTAGAATATGAATCTACTCCATATGGATGACCATGGCCTTCTTTTTGGCTTGGCTTGGTTCATGTGCAGAGGATAGGATCACAGCCTATTCTCTTACTATGGATTCAACCTCCTCGATTACAGTCAACTGGGAACTCATCGATGAATAATAGGGCATAGGGCGTGACAATCTGTTGACATACTCGTTTACGACGCTCTCACATACATTTCCCTTGGTATACCTCTACAAAAGATTAGAGGAAGACAATCATTTCACCGATAGCAATGAGAGTCACTCTACGTGGACTTCCCAATCAAAGACGGACAAGGGCTACCAATATGACAGTGCAAAAGTGGAACTCGTATACTCCACTTCTTCTTAGTTAAGTAGAGAAGGCTACCGGCCCTGCCATCTTGCTTTACAGACCGACCGCTGGAACTGATCTTTCTTATGTCATATTGCCGGGTCGGCTACTTCATCTCTCTTATCACGGAATCTTCTGTTATCGAAGAATCCGCTATCGCTTTAATATCCATTACTATCAGAGGTTTCATTTCCCTCTCTTGGCTTATTCTTTTGCCCTTTCCTAATCTATTAATAACAAAACGAATTTTTTCTCGCCAGGAGCTTCAACTTATGGCAGAGCCATACAAGAATGCGTTGGTCGGTAAATTTACGATGGGGAGGGTCGATGGTTTTGAGCTCGACCAAGGGGAGAGGTTTGAAGACTTCTTAAGGTCGCTTTCCTGACCCGGGCTTTCATCCTTTTTAGCCTATCAGGAAGAGCTAACCAGACTAATGACCGTGAGTGCGACGGACACGGCAACCTGGTCCATGAAATCGCCATTACAAGCCGGGATGAGACAGTCGAGATAATACAATCTGTGACGAAATCATACGGCTATGCCGCCAGGGCGAGCAGTGCTGCTGTTCGGCAGTCACCCGCTTTGATCCTGACTTCTTAGTCATCCGTAGAGCTAAAGGGATTTTCTTAAGCCTTAAGCCATTCCCACACACCGACCGGGGTGGGTGTTCAGTAACTCCTAGCCCTAATATAAAGGAGAAGATAAATTGCTTGCGCGCTTCGTCAAGTGAGAGAGAGAGGATCTTATGCCGAACAGATCACCGGCTCCGAAGGCTCATTTAGGTGCCTATATTGGGGGCATCTTTGGCTCCACGGCTTCTTTGAAATGAATAGGCGGCAAACAATACGAAATAGTCAGATTGTTTACGAAATAACAAAGAAGTAAGTTCCTTAGACTTGCTTCATTGCCCATGTGCTGGATTCGAACCACCACAACCAAAGAAGGCCCTACTTGACCAAGCAAATAGTAGATCGTGAGTTCTTAGGAACACACTTCTATTATAGGGGATCGGCTCGAACGCTGAACTTACCACTTTGAGCCCCCGATAGAAGGCTTTCCTAACAAAAGATGTCTCTCCATCAGTCTGAAACCTAAACCTCCGAATCCGAATAATGTGCCGTACTGATGATCCTCTAAGAAAAATGAAGTTCTGCAGAGTCACAAAGATCTTGATCCCCAAAAAGACTAAGGCGGTTCCAAGGCGAGGGGGAGTCCCTGATGTGCCCTCTATCTGGTCCTTGCTATCTCTTCGACGGCTTTCCGCCTCCTCTTCAGAAGCGACATCCTTTTGGTGACTTTATGGGCTAAAGCGAATGAACAAGAAAACTATATCTTATTCTTGAGGAAAATTCTCGGCGTATTCCCATACAATAGAATAGAGTCTTTCTTTCTCCTCTCTCGTGGAGAATTTAAAGGGATTAAAACCTTTATTGTAATGCAATAATTGAAGAGCATTCACTCTTTGAAGCAGAGCTTTAGAAAAGCCCACTTTTGCCTCATCTAAGGCTAAGGGTTATATAAAATTGTTAAACATAGTGTCCGAAAGTGTTGTCTTTCGCCCGATATTGAAGAGATACCTCAATTGCTCTTTTATATGGGAGCGTAGACATTCCGGCGCAACTTGATTATCCGATAGATCTAGGGCGATTTGCCATTCAGGCTTGGGAGAGGAGGTAGACGCTTCCTCACCCGAATCCTTTCCTGCGCTCGGCTCGCCAGCCGGCATCATAAACTGCACAATAAAGTGAGCGTTAGACAAAAATCTCCGTCCATTGGCGATTACCAAAGCAAGAAGGCATCCCGACCCCCCTTTAAACTTGATTATAAGGGTTGCGAGAATGCCCTCAGTCTATTTTCTATAGAGGCTGTAAGGAAAAAGGCCTAAAAGCACTTCTCTTGCGTTCTTGAGTACACGTATAGACACCGATTAATGGTTGTTAGGAGTAGGTACTAGCCCTTAGTTGGTTGGGGAAAGAGATCCTACATCGATAGTTATTCTATCATTTCTTCATTATATTAAAGGCGAACATCTAGTCCAGCTCACTACCGTTTAGCTTTGCAATTTCAACTCAGACAGTAAGGGGGCTCTCTTTCCTCTCTAACAAAGAAGGAAGTAGCTCCAGTTGTCTTTACAGAAGCTTAGCCTTCACACCTTTCGAACTATCTCCTATTCTAAAGGGCTTTTCTTGCCGGAGGAAAAAGCAACCTGGTAATGAGTCCTATTGCTATGTTCCAAAAATTCCTATTTCTTTTCAAATAGCAC